AAATACAGAACAATAGTGTGGGTAAATGGAAGGGTGAGAGAAAGAGATAAAAAAATATCAATGATATAGAATTCCAATATGTAAGGTCTATGAGTCCTCTCATAAAAGACAGTGTAATAAAGTAATTGATTCATCCATAATGAAATAGTAAATGAATCCTTCTTGTAGATTATAGAAGAAAAAACTCAAGAGCTTCGAGCCAATAAAGACTAAGAAGATTGACTCAAGAAGAAGAAATTGAATTAGAAGCTTCGTTGTAGAACTCTGACCTAACCATTTAGTACGAAGTGGTGGGGACGAAGGAACCTGTGAATGTAAAAGATTTTATTAAACAAATGAATCTTAATGATTCACTCGTTGGGATGGCGAAATGAACCGGAAAGCAATTCATCTATTCGGAGAAATGACGAACAAGTGCTAGGACTGAAATAGAGATTGCAAGAGTCAATATTCGCCCGCGATAATTTTTTTTTTAATTGGAATTCGTAAACCTGGATAAAGGACAAAAGAAAAGAAAGATTTAATAGGACGTTCCAAAAAAAACGATTTTTTTATCAAATTTTTTAGAAAAATGTTCTCATATCTATTCAAATTAATTGAAAGTCCATTTTGAATCCTTTTATTCGCGAGGAGCTGGATGAGAAGAAACTCTCACGTCCAGTTCTGTAGTAGAGATGGACTTCCGAAACAACCATCAATTATAACCCCAAAAGAACTAGATTCCGTAAACAACATAGAGGACGAATGAAGGGAATATCTTATCGAGGTAATCATATTTGTTTCGGTAAATATGCTCTTCAGGCGCTTGAGCCTGCTTGGATCACATCTAGACAAATCGAAGCGGGTCGGCGAGCAATGACACGAAATGCACGCCGCGGTGGAAAAATTTGGGTCCGTATATTTCCAGACAAACCAGTTACAATAAGACCCGCCGAAACACGTATGGGCTCGGGGAAAGGATCCCCTGAATATTGGGTAGCTGTTGTTAAACCGGGTCGAATACTATATGAAATGGGCGGAGTAACTGAAAATATAGCGAGAAGGGCTATTTTAATAGCAGCATCAAAAATGCCTATACGAACTCAATTTATTATTTTGGGATAAAAATGTAGAACCAACACAAACGAGTCTTGGGAATGAAAGAAAACCGCAGGTTTCTTTTTTTGGACAAAAAATATTTCTTTTATTTTCTTCATCCTTTGCATTGGAAGAATAGACTCAAAAATTCATATGATTCAACCTCAGACCCATTTAAATGTAGCAGATAACAGCGGGGCTCGCAAATTGATGTGTATTCGAATCATAGGAGCTAGTAATCGCCGATATGCTCATATTGGTGACGTTATTGTTGCTGTGATCAAAGAAGCAGTACCAAACATGCCCCTAGAAAAATCAGAAGTAGTAAGAGCTGTAATTGTTCGTACCTGTAAAGAACTTAAACGTGACAGCGGTATGATAATACGATATGATGACAATGCTGCAGTTGTGATTGATCAAGAAGGGAATCCAAAAGGAACTCGAATTTTTGGTGCAATCCCCCGCGAATTGAGACAATTCAATTTTACTAAAATAGTTTCATTAGCTCCCGAGGTATTATAAAATAGGATCCTGATATCTTTGAGATATTTGAAAAGAAATAGATATAGATTAAGAACTAGATTAATTCGTAGCTTATGTCTCACGCATATACCTTGAGAAATTCATATTCATAAACCAATAAAAAAACATGTTAATTATATCCAATTTTGAGGCACCAAAAATTTTACTTCATCATGGGTAGAGACACTATTGCTGAGATAATAACCTCTATACGAAATGCGGATATGGATAGAAAAAGAGTTGTTCGTATAGCATCTACTAATATTACCGAAAATATTGTTAAAATACTTTTCCGAGAAGGTTTTCTCGAAAACGTCAGAAAACATCGAGAAAAAAACAAAAATTTTTTGGTTTTAACCCTGCGACATAATAGAAGGAATAGCAAAAGACCCCATACCTGTAGAAATTTTTTAAATTTAAAACGGATCAGCCGGCCCGGTCTGCGAATCTATTCTAACTCTCAACGAATTCCTAGAATTTTAGGTGGAATGGGGATTGTAATTCTTTCTACTTCTCGAGGTATAATGACAGATCGGGAGGCTCGACTAGAAAGAATCGGCGGAGAAATTTTATGTTATATATGGTAATCCTTTTAATATCCAAATGGGATCTGAAACCTCTTCCTATTTGTAAAAAAAAAAAGAAAGGGGTGAGTTGTCTAATATCGTTTCTCCTACATTAGTTGATACTTCAAGGGGGCTTTACCTGAAATGAAAGAACAAAAATGGATTCATGAGGGTTTAATTACCGAATCGCTTCCCAACGGCATGTTCCGTGTTCGGTTAGATAATGAAGATCTGATTATTGGTTATGTTTCAGGAAAGATCCGACGTAGTTTTATACGGATACTGCCAGGAGATAAAGTCAAAATTGAAGTAAGTCGTTATGATTCAACTAGAGG